AAAACCGAACATGAAACTTTGGTTTCATTCGGCTCCTTTATGGAAGATCGATTTTCAGATCTAAGTCGTAAACGCAATAAAAAAAAAGGAGGAGATCCATAACATCTATGTCAGCCTTTCCGCCTTAATAGACCCAAGCAACTCCGCTTTTTAGATGATCCTTCTAGAAGAGTGGAATTATAAAAATTCTTCTATTCTTCTAGCTTGTTCTTTATTTCCACTTGTGCGAATCTTGAGGAAAATAATTGTGTTTCCACCGAGCTGAAACAATATGTAGGTGGCTTTAGTAAACCAAAGTCATCGTTTCATTTTCATAGCTATTTTGCTTCAATCGCCCTCAAAAAAAATGGAAGATCTAGTTACGATTAGAAAAAAAAAATCGTTTGCGTATCTCCCTCCATGGATTCTTTACTCATACTCATTCAATTGGAAGTCTTTATCCAACTCAAAAAAATTATGCTTCGCGATTCCATAATCCAATTTTTTTTTTTTTCAATTTATAATGGACCCTTGGATAAATCCCGAAAATGTATATTCTTCCTCAAATCGTTTATTGAGAGGTAAAGGATTAAATCCTTCCTAAGAAATAAAGTTTTTAATCGGAATTATAAATAAAACCAAAGAACCCTTAACTATTTAAGCTGTTAATAGAACGAATCACACTTTTACCACTAAACTATACCCGCTACAATGTGATTATTGTATATGAATGGACCATTTGTCGAACAAGAGCATCATACATAATAAAGATAGTAGCAAAACAAAATAATGAAATTAGAATCTTGACGTGTTTTTCGGGGGGAACTTGATGTAGGCAAAGGAAAGCCTTTTGAAATAATGAGTTATACCCTGGGTGAGTTATTTAGTGACAGGTGTGAGGTGTGGTCCGAAAGAACCATTGAAGTCAGAACATAAAAAGACATTTGCAAGAATCCACAGTTAGTTATATATATATTTTTTCTTCTAATCTAAATCATAAAAAGAAAGTAAGAAAGAAAATAATAAGAAATGGCACTTATACCCTATAATATAGGAATAAAAACAGCCCCCATACGTATTGTCGTTGATTAATGTATTTTTGTTTTAAAATCAGAGAAATAATTTCATTTATGATTCATTGGAACAAAACAACAAATGGTCTGGCTAGGTGCTGACCAGGGTACTAACCAGGCCAGGCCGGGGAATAAAAGAAGCTTTTGTACGAAATCAAAGAGGTATTCTTTACTTCTACTTTTGTGGGTATTCCTTTATCTAAATGTAATTCTAATTTTATTACTGAAAAATGAAAAACGGATAAATTTAAAATTTGTATCTTTTGTATCTGTTATCTTTATTCTAGATTATGGATACACATACAAAATCTATAGAATAAGATTAAAGACTTTTTATTACTTCATGTGTAACATAGTCATTATCCTTTGTTCAATTGGGAGAGATGGCTGAGTGGACTAAAGCGTCGGATTGCTAATCCGTTGTACGAGTTATTCGTACCGAGGGTTCGAATCCCTCTCTTTCCGCCTCTTCTGATGACTTGAGATTTTCTTTCAATATCATAGAGAATAAGAAAATGAAGAAATAAAGCAACAAAAAATCCCTTATTTCTTTTTTATTCCTCACGTCCAGGATTACGTCCTGGATCATTAGATAGGAATCCGAAGATGAAGAGAGAAACAAAGAATATCACCACTGTGTAAACGAAGAGTTTGAGAGTAAGCATGACAAAATCTCCAAGATAAGATCGTTTTTGGTAAAAAGGGAATAGATTATCCATTTTTATACCACATATTCCATTTTTACACCAAACCAAGAAATAAGGTGGTTTCTATAAAAAGAAGGCATTTTCGGAAATTCTTTTGTAATTTGTAAATTTGTAATAAGGCTCTTTCGGTATGAAAATTATCTTTCATGCGCACAATTAGTTATTGCGGGGACCCTACGATTATGATAGGGTCCTTGTTCACTGGAAGTAGAAGGTCAGAATGAGTAAATGCGGTGATCTGGATCCATCGCGCTTATCCAAGAATTTCGATGTTTACATTGAGGGTTCCTAATGTAAGACTTATCGGATCTTATCAATTGATTTTTTTTTTTTTTGACTAAATCATGAATGTTTGTAGGACAGTATTAAAGATCTCATCGAAAACTTACAGCAGCTTGCCAAACAAAGGCTAAGAGAAAAAAGAACAGGGGTATGACTGGCATAATATCTACGATTGGATTGAAAAAAGCATAAGCCTCGGGCAATTTAGCAAAGAAAAAATGACTCGAATGAAGTATAGAATTAAGATAGATACAGATTAAACTAAAGATATTAAGCATAACAAATGTTTCATTCTTGGAGATAATTGTATTTTGATTGAGTTATTGATATAAGGTAAAAATGAAGAAAGTCAAAATAGACCCCCCAATACTTCTTCTTTGACTAACCCAATCAAAAAGCCTTCAATTCTCAAACGAAAATAGAAGGAATCATACTTTCATACAATATCTTAATGGAATTCTATGTAATGATCAATAAATTCCGTTTAATTTTACAACTACACGTGTCAATTCCTCGAGCGGATTCCATAGATATTTGGGCGGGAATTGACGAATGACCAACACATATATTAGTGTTTATTAGTATTGAATAGAAATCTAAATGGGGCGTGGCCAAGCGGTAAGGCAACGGGTTTTGGTCCCGCGACTCGGAGGTTCGAATCCTTCCGTCCCAGATCCGTCCAATTCTATCCGAATAAAGATTTTTTTGTTCTATATAAAATCTTCTGTTTAAGAGTGTAATGTTTATTTAATAGTTCCTTGTTTCCGATTTCTAATGATTCATAAAAGAAGAATATCTTTTACTTTCTTTCTCATAAAACGAATTGAGTGCCGATGACATACAGAATAAATTTGTGATCCGGGTGGGATAGTAATATGGATTAATGTATAATTAAAAAAGAAAACAGGACGGGCTGTCCTGTGTATGCACGGCTTGCTCAACTTCATATTGAAGTTTACTACTTAGAAAACTTTACATCCTATAATTCATTTAATTGAATTATCAATGCAATGCTGCATTCTGAATCGAAATGCGAAAATCCCCATATTCCTTAATTTCTTTTATATTTAGATTCTTTGATCTCTAAAGAAAAAATGGGGTAACTAATTCTATGTTTGATGCTGAATTCTGAACAGTAGGAAGTTCTTGTCTTGGTACTAATTTAATTACATCAGGATGAAGGCTCCAAAAACTTGTTTGGGATAAAAATAGGAACAAAACAAGTAAAAAAAAAGTATGCAACTGTTTGTCTTTTCGCTTATACAAGATTGTCCAGCATACTGTAAGCACATCCTTTTTTTATCTATCTAGCTGGGTGAAATCATTGATGATTCAATTGGGTTTTTACGGGAAAACTTGATTCAAATAAATGATAATGATGTCGAAGTAGTACATTTAATTCAAAAATTTGAATCACTCTCCTTGGTATTCGAAGAAGTGTGAAATTTCGAAATCTATTCCTATCGAGAAACTTCCCCCTCCCCGGTCATTGGACTAGCCTATTTGGTTAATGAGTATATTCATTCTGTTCCGGTATTGGAAACCCGATTAAAGACCCTTCTTTAGTTTTAGTTTAATTGTTCGATAAAAAAAGAATTGGATTTTTCATGATTGATCTGTCTTGAACAATCTGTTGACGATGCAGATTGAAAGAAGAATTCGTTTATTTGTATTCTTTATAAATTGTATTCATAACTTATATATGTAATATGGGGTTAATAAACTTAAATTCTTGTTGAGACTTCTCCAGAAAAAATACCCATACATAATAAAAAAATAAAGTTCTGTATTATTATGTATGTATCGATTGAGCCAATGATTATTCATGATTCCATATTGAATCAATTCCATACCGGTTCCAAACGAGAGGAATGTTATGGTAAAACTTCGTTTAAAACGATGTGGTAGAAAGCAACGTGCGACTTGAAGGACATGATCGGTTGTGGGTTCTTACACCCACCATTTTTTATATAGGAATTCTGAGGTGCTCTTGGCTCGACATAGTTTGTTCTGTTCTACTAGAACCCCCATTTGGTTGGGTTGTGAGTTAAAGTAAATGGTACACGATGGAGCTCGAGCAGAAAAGATGAAGGTAAGGATCTAGGGTTAATGTCAATCAATAAGTTGGAACAACTTCGTAAGCATATCTTCGATATAGAAATGGAAAAGATTCCATTCTAACAAAATTTCCTTTTGGATTTGAAACTTTTGTTGGAATTGGGAAAACTACGATCAAAAGTGTATCACACGGGAATCAATCGTTCATATGATTTTTCGATAGTCAATAAATCACAAAAGGTATGTTGCTGCCATTTTGAAATGATTAAGGATCACCGAAGTAATGTCTAAACCCAATGATTCAAAAACAAAGATAAACGATCTTGGAACAAGAAAACGCCATTTTCAATTGTCTCAACAACTTGAGCAGAATAAAATAAGGAATAACAAAATGGATTCTAAAATGAGACAAAAAAATGGGTTAAAGACAGCTCAATAAATTAAATGCTAAGGACTCAAGATTTTCCTTTGAACTCTTTGAGAATTATCCTATCCAACTTGAGTTATAAGTACGAATGATTTTATTCTTTTCGGTTTTTTCGGGAAGTGAAGAATAAAAAAATGAATAAAATCTAAAATCATAGTTTAATTGAATTTATGATTTTATGAATCCATTTGCCTCTCAGTATGACATAAATTAAAATCATTCTTTCTCGAGCCGTACGAGGAGAAAGCCTCCTATACGTTTCTAAGGTGGGTGTTGATTCTCTATCCCACTGAGCCATCTATCGAATCGTTGCAATTGATGTGCGATCCCGAAGAGAAGGAAGAGATCTTCGGAAAGTTGGTTTTTACGATCCAATAAAGAATCAAACTTATTCAAACGTTCCTGCTATTCTATATTTCCTTGAAAAAGGCGCGCAACCTACGGGAACCGTTCATGATATTTCAAAGAAGGCAG